AAATATTATGGGAATGAGCCTATTGCTGAATCTACTGAGTTAAAAATAATTAAAGTAAATAAACTCAAGTCAAAACAAAAAAAAAGTAAAAAAAAAAAAAAGTAAGTATTCTAAGGTATAAGTTCACTCTTTATTCGAAACTAGAAAATGTATTAGATACAATAAAAAAGAAAAAATCAAAATACAAAATAAAAATGGAAGCGATTCCCCAAGTTTGTTCCTGTTCCATATTAATTTAAAAAGAATTTCGTTTTTGGAATGCAGTTATATGACACAGTTTTGATTATTATTTTAATATTAGTTTATTCAAGAGTTGCCCAACGAATCTGTTGATTCGGAATCGTGAGATGGGTCCATGTCAAATGTCAAAGATTATGAATTGATTTCTTTTTCTATCCCTGCCACTCTATTTTTGTTAGTACCTTCTAGAAAGATTGATGAATCAAAAACAAAAACTTTCAATTGGTAGGGTATTTTTGCTTATCTTCGTATCTTTTAAAAGTTGAAACTTAGGGAAGTGCTTTAGAAACATATGTATAAAAAGAAGATATTTCCTTTAGCTCCTTCATGCCTACTATAACTAGTTATTTCGGTTTTCTACTAGCGGCTTTAACTATAACTTCGGCTCTATTTATTGGTCTGAATAAGATAGGACTTATTTGAAATTCATTGAATGTGAATAATTCATAAAAAGAAATCTTTCTGTGGTATTCCAGATATTCTCTAGTTCCTTACCGTGTCGTGTTAATTACCAATTATTGGTCTATTGGTCATTGAGATTCCTAGCCAATACGGATTAATATTTAGGGATAGATATTACCTCTCTTTTTCCCCTTTCAAATAAATTAAATTGAAATGATTGAAGTTTTTCTATTTGGTATCGTCTTAGGTCTAATTCCTATTACTTTGGCTGGATTATTTGTAACCGCATATTTACAATACAGACGTGGTGATCAGTTGGACCTTTGATTAATTAACATCTCTTTTTTTAACTGACCCTCTTACTTAATTTCATTTTATTTAATTTAATCCGGGGGAGGTCAAGGTCAAATTCAGATTGCTGTTCAATTATTTCAGTTTAGTGTAATTTTCGATCTAACAAGCTAACAAGGCAAGAGCGGCATCACGCTCTGTAGGATTTGAACCTACGACATCGGGTTTTGGAGACCCACGTTCTACCGAACTGAACTAAGAGCGCTTTCTTATCACAACGGAAAAGACTATAAGGAGGGGGATTCTTTTTTTTTTTTTTTCTAACGCCAATAAATATTTCTTGCATGTGTATACTATCACATATCATTAAAGATTATGTATGTCCAAATTGAATCGATCGAAAATAGATCTCTCGTTACTGTTCAGAGGAACAGTAATAGGTAGGGATGACAGGATTTGAACCCGTGACATTTTGTACCCAAAACAAACGCGCTACCAAGCTGCGCTACATCCCTTTCAATTGGTCTACAGTATCATTGTAGAGAATCCCCGTCTTGTTTTCCACATCCTTATTCTCTTTCCTCCATTGATATGCAAAATGGATCTCGGCATTTCTTTTTTTTTTTTTCGTCTCATATCATATAACATATAATAAATGAATATTTTTCTCGGGAATTCTCAGACGGAAAGGGACCCATTTTTCTGCTTTAAGAAAAAGAAAAAAAATATTATCTACCGAATCATTGCACATTTCCATTTGAATTAGGGATTCCGCACACAAATAGAAGGTAACTACATATACATCTCTTACCATAATGTATTACAATATGGAATACAAAAAAAGAAGGAGGATTTTCAATGCGAGATCTAAAAACATATCTTTCCGTGGCCCCGGTACTAAGCACTCTATGGTTCGGGTCTTTAGCAGGTTTATTGATAGAAATCAATCGTTTATTCCCCGATGCGTTGACATTTCCTTTTTTTTCATTCTAGTTATTGACATAGAAAGGGGTGAAGAAGAGTAGAGATAGAATCAAATATTTGTCTCTCGTTCCCCTCTTTTCTTGTTCTTTTTTTTTTGGAATTCGATAGATAGAATAAGGGGCGAACGAGAAAGAAAAAAGTGGATTCAACCTCATCGAAACTCGGGTTCAGGCTCCAATTAAATTCAAAATACAGTTAAAGTGAAAAGAAAAGCGAAATGAAAATGTGGCTAGGAGAAGAGTATCATACAATACAAGATACTTAAATGGAATACTGTACTGTGAGTAGCAATATAGTTGAGTAGAAATATAGTTAGAAATTTTTGTATTACTTACTATTTACTATATAGATTGCAACAAAATCTTGATTTCAGAATTGGATTTTGAGTTGTTAGCAACTTCTATTTTTTTTTGGTTCCTTTCTTCTTATTCGCTTTGGATCGGAAAATATAGAAAATATAAAAGTTGGGTGAATCAAAAACCGAAAGGAGGTTCATGGCCAAGGGTAAAGATGTCCGAGTAAGGGTTCTTTTGGAATGTACCAGTTGTGTTCGAAACTGTGTTAATAAGGAATTGGCGGGTATTTCCAGATATATTACTCAAAAGAATCGACACAATACACCTAGTCGATTGGAATTGAGAAAATTCTGTCCCTATTGTTCCAAACATACAATTCATGGGGAGATAAAGAAATAGATATAGATCCAATCGAGTGCTTGTGTGTCACTCTTCCAAGGAACATGAAAAAAAATTAGATATATATATATCTATCTATTATTCATATATTTAAATAGAAACAACTAAATAGAGAAAAACAAATCCTATTAATTAATTTTATAAATCTTAATTTTAGAAATCATTTTTGATTGGACCGGAATAGGATTTTAAGGATAAGGAATAAAAAAATTATGGATAAATCCAAGCGACTCTTTCTTAAATCCAAGCGATCTTTTCGTAGGCGTTTGCCCCCGATCCAATCGGGGGATCGAATTGATTATAGAAACATGAGTTTAATTAGTCGATTTATTAGTGAACAAGGAAAAATATTATCTAGGCGAGTGAATAGATTGACCTTAAAAGAACAACGATTAATTACTATTGCTATAAAACAAGCTCGTATTTTATCTTCGTTACCTTTTCTTAATAATGAGAAACAATTTGAAAGAAGTGAGTCGACCACTAGAACTACTGGTCTTAGAACCAGAAAAAAATAGGCTTACTCCTCAATTGAATCAAAATTCCAAGCAGAACTCAAACACCTGGATGTTTTCGTCAACAAATCCTGGAATCCGTTGTGTTGTAAGAAAAAAAGAATTCGAGAATTCAGAATAAATAGAAATCTTTTTTTTATTTGAGGGTGTTCGCTTATTTTGACGATTTTATCATCTTATCCCGATTTTATCATAGTAATTTCTATTCTACCTTCCCGGAGTTCATTCTCCAGAGAACTGCATTTAAAAGATTCTGGAAGATTCCTTCCAACCCCCTTATTTTATGATCTCATTGGAAATCATATAAAGACAATTACTATTTGATATAGCTATTTGTGCAAGTATTTTACGATTAAGAATCAACTGCCCCTTATACAGATTGTATAGTAATCTACTATAAATATAGGATATTCGATTTCGCCGAATCACTGCATTTATTCGAGTGATCCACAAACGACGAAAATCTCTTTTTTTCCTATCTCTATCATGATGAGCCGAAGCCAAAGTTCTTATTTTCTGTTGAGTAATTGTTCGAGTAAGTCTTGAATGAGCCCCGCGAAAGCTTGATGCAAATAAACGAAGTTTTGTTCTACGTCTCCGAGCTATATATCCTCGTCTAATTCTGGTCATTGAATAAATGAAACTTTGATGAATAACTAATTGATTTCCTTTCTTTCAGTTATTCATTTCCCCTTTCCTAGTCTATTAAGAACAAAACGGATTCTTCCAATTTATAAGAGGAAAATTCCAATGGCTTTTGCTACTATAACCTTCCCGACCACGCTTTTTTCCTTTTTTCTAGGCGCATTGGAAATAAAATAAAGTAGTAAATAGAAATAGATAAACAAATTGTGGGTTCCATCGTCTCTATGGTTATTTCTTAAACGGTGAGGTCCTTTCTATACACCGGAGCCCTTTCCTCCATTTAATCAATGCTATTGTATTGGTAACTTGTACAGTTACCACTCTTTGGCTCTACCCATGAATTTTCCAGTAATAGGTCTTTCATAACGAGATATACCTTATACAGTAACGGTATTTAATTATGAAGTTTGGTTGGGTAGCTGACCCTGTTAGTCCGTTCTTGCAAGAGTAGAAACATAATCTTTCCGCTTTTTAAATAGGATTTCCCCCCGCTTAATGGATAACTATTTGTTACCAATGGGGAATTCTTTCTCATCTTAAATTGCAAATTGAAGTGATTGACTTTGCACCAATGGAAACCGTAAATTTCATACACAATAGAAAGATAGGATAGATCTATCCTTTTTAGTTTTAGATAGTGAATGGAGTTCTTCCATTCTATCCGATTCAATGGTACTGATCATTGATATTGGAAAATTTCTTTTCTTTCTTTTGTTTTGTCTCAACCCATGATTTAAACGAGTCGCACATACACCCTCGTACATGTTCCTCGGCGCTGAGGGCATCCCCCAAGAGCGGGGGATTTCATGACGTTTCTGATTGGCTGTCTTGGGTTTCTAATAAGTTGTTTAATAGTTGGCATGCTGAATTATACATTAGGGGTTGGTTTAGATCGATCCTAACCGGACGATTATGAATTTCTTCTATTAAATAGATTAATAGAATATTAAACCCTTAAGAAATAAGAAGATAAAATCTGAAATCGTGTATTTGCGTGAAATCACTGCTATTTTTTATACAACCGCTACAAGATCAACAATTCCATGAGCTTGGGCTTCTGTTGCTGACATAAAAACATCCCTTTCCATGTCTTCGGATACAACCCATAAGGGCTTGCCTGTTCTTTGTACATAAACCCTTGTAAGGGTTTCGCGCAGTTTCAGTAGTTCTTCCGCTTCCAGGATAAATTCGACGGTTTGTGCCTCATAAAAAGCGGCAATAGGTTGATGGATCATTACCCTGATTAGAGAGATAAAATGATATAGATAATATAACATAATAAAAGATTCCTATAGCTCGACGATCCGGGGAGGGGAAGAGAGAAAGAATAAGAAAAAGATAGAATTGAACAACCGTACGGGCATTTTTGCGCATTGCATACGGCTCTCCAATAGACTTCACTTTTTTACCTTTCATCGAAGAAAGAGAAAATATGATGTCTCTTATACCCAGATCGGTAAATGATCCAATTACCACTCTTCTTTTTTTTGGAGGAGTTAAAAAATACTAGGATGGCCCCGTTGCTTTCTATATTTATTTCGGCTGTTATTCAGCAATCCCAAAGTTTCTTTCTTTTTTTGATTTTCGTACTCTTTGATAACCTAAATCCTGTTAATAATCCTCTAGTGTGAAAAAAGTTTGTGACGCTGAAATAGGCCTACGATAGGTAAGATAAAGTCGTAAATACCCTTCCTTTGTCTCATACTACTCTTTCAATATATAATCGAGAATCTTTTGAAAAAAAAAACAATAAAGAATTTGGATATCGAATTCGAAGTGCCGTGCTATTATTACTGAATATTAATAATTCATATGGTGAAGCCATAGTCTTCTTTTTTCTCTCAAATAAAAAACTCATTGGCGCTAAGCGTGAGGGAATGCTAGACGTTTGGTAATTGCTCCTCCGACCAGGATAAAAGACCCCATTGAGGCGGCCAATCCCATGCATATTGTGCGTACATCTGGTCGCACAAATTGCATAGTATCATAAATAGCTATTCCGGGTATTACCCAGCCGCCGGGAGAGTTTATAAACAAATAAAGATCCTCGGTATCTTTCTCTATACTGAGATATACCATAAGACCAATAAGTTGATTCGAGATCTCGCTATCAACTCCTTGGCCTAAAAAAAGTAATCTTTCTCGATAAAGTCGGTTGATTGGGATAAAATTATATCCTTTACCTTTAGGAGTCGTACAAACACCTTTTGATGCATACGGTTCAACATGCGAAAAAAATCAATGTGTAAACTCCAGTCGAACTAACTTTTCATTGATGTATTTTTTCATCGAGATCCGATTCAAAAATCACGATGTCATTTTCTTGTTCCTGAATGGGCTTTTTCAATTTTTTTAGGTTTATGCTCTATTCCGAGTAAGGATCTGCCCGATTTTGATTTGTACATATAGGACAAATGACCCCAATACCACGTCTTTTTTTTGCTATTACCCCCCTTTTCTTTTCAATTCATTTCTTTCATGCCTTCTGTTAAATGTTAAATATTCAACGTATTCATATTCATTCCCTTTTGGATTCGATTGATTAACGGTTTGAGATCATTCCTATTTAACGAAATCGAATCGTTTATGATATAAGTAATAATCATAAATATATTACCAATTGGGTTTTTTAAACGGAGCCTGGATACTTCATTTTATTGGTCCAGCCAAGCCGACCATAAATTATTTTAATTGCTAATATTATATTAATCTAGATACTTCCTCACAAAACCGATCTACTTGCACTTCATTGCGCTTCACGCTACAAATTTTTGATAATTCCATTTTCTTTTGGGGGCGAAACAGAGGATATCTCCATCGAGGGAGAGAATGGGGAAATCCCATATGACCCAATATATTTGATAAGTCGCACTATACGTCAACCCAAGATGTATCGTCCTCTCCGACACTTCGAAAAGGTACTTTTGGAACACCAATAGGCATAAACTGAAAGAAAAAAGAATTAAGTACTCTATTTCACTTTGATGTGGAAGCGTAATAATGTGCTTATTATCTTAATAATATCGACCTTTATCATATTTTATATATAGATTGAATAAGTTCAGAAAATAACGTAAAGGAAAATTCTTACGAATGGCTCTTTGAATGATGACCAAATATAGATGCATTCGCTCATAGAAAAGGGAATCAACCCCCATTGCGTATTGGTACTTATCGAGTATAGAATAGATCTGCTTCTCTTTTTTTCTACGAACCGAACTGTTCCATTATTACTAAATACTAAAAGAATAGAACAAATATTAATCCTTTTTCCGAGCTAATCGGCTGAAAAAAAAGGGCGGTCCATAGCATAGTTTTTTTCAATGCAATAATGAAATAAAGTTACATAGTGTCTATTTTTTGTTGATAAAGGGGTATTCCCATGGGTTTGCCTTGGTATCGTGTTCATACCGTCGTATTGAATGATCCCGGTCGTTTGCTTTCTGTCCATATAATGCATACAGCTCTGGTTGCTGGTTGGGCCGGTTCAATGGCTCTATATGAATTAGCAGTTTTTGATCCCTCCGACCCCGTTCTTGATCCAATGTGGAGACAAGGTATGTTCGTTATACCCTTCATGACTCGTTTAGGAATAACCAATTCATGGGGCGGTTGGAGTATTACAGGAGGGACGATAACGAATCCGGGTATTTGGAGTTACGAAGGTGTAGCTGGGGCACATATTGTGTTTTCTGGCTTGTGCTTCTTGGCAGCTATTTGGCATTGGGTGTATTGGGATCTAGAAATATTTGGTGATCAACGTACAGGAAAACCTTCTTTGGATTTGCCTAAGATCTTTGGAATTCATTTATTTCTCTCCGGAGTAGCTTGTTTTGGGTTTGGCGCATTTCATGTAACAGGATTGTATGGTCCTGGAATATGGGTGTCCGACCCTTATGGACTAACTGGAAAGGTACAGGCGGTAAATCCAGCGTGGGGTGTGGAAGGTTTTGATCCTTTTGTTCCAGGAGGAATAGCCTCTCATCATATTGCAGCAGGGACATTGGGCATCTTAGCAGGCTTATTCCATCTTAGTGTCCGTCCGCCTCAACGTCTATACAAAGGATTACGTATGGGCAATATTGAAACCGTTCTTTCCAGCAGCATCGCAGCTGTCTTTTTTGCAGCTTTTGTAGTTGCTGGAACTATGTGGTATGGTTCAGCAACTACCCCCATCGAATTATTTGGTCCCACCCGTTATCAATGGGATCAGGGATACTTTCAGCAAGAAATATATCGAAGAGTTAGTGCTGGACTAGCCGAAAATCAAAGTTTATCAGAAGCTTGGTCTAAAATTCCTGCAAAATTAGCTTTTTATGATTACATCGGAAATAATCCGGCGAAAGGGGGATTATTCAGAGCGGGTTCAATGGATAACGGGGATGGAATAGCTGTCGGGTGGTTAGGACACCCTATCTTTAGAGATAAAGAAGGGCGTGAGCTTTTTGTACGTCGTATGCCTACTTTTTTTGAAACATTTCCAGTTGTTTTGGTAGACGGAGATGGAATTGTTAGAGCCGATGTTCCTTTTAGAAGGGCAGAATCGAAGTATAGTGTCGAACAAGTAGGTGTAACTGTTGAGTTCTATGGTGGCGAACTGAATGGGGTGAGTTATAGTGATCCGGCTACTGTGAAAAAATATGCTAGACGTGCTCAATTGGGTGAAATTTTTGAATTAGATCGTGCTACTTTGAAATCCGATGGTGTTTTTCGTAGCAGTCCAAGGGGTTGGTTTACTTTTGGACATGCTTCGTTTGCTCTGCTCTTTTTCTTCGGACACATTTGGCATGGTGCTAGAACCCTGTTCAGAGATGTTTTTGCTGGTATTGACCCAGATTTGGATGCTCAAGTGGAATTTGGAGCATTCCAAAAAATTGGAGATCCAACGACAAGAAGACAAATAGTCTGATGCAACATTGCTCTGTTATTTTTCGCTTCTGGCTTCTATTTTCTGTTTGTGATTTTACATAAGGTACTGGAGAAATCTGGATTGAAATCGCCGCCTTTTCCCTTTTCTTTGATTCTTCTTTTTTCTTTAATTCGGGAGATAATCCCAAATAAACAGGTATGGAAGCTATAATTGTAAACCGCGATCGAATTTATGGAAGCATTGGTTTATACATTCCTCTTAGTTTCGACTCTAGGGATCATTTTTTTCGCTATCTTTTTTCGGGAACCGCCTAAAGTTCCAACTAAAAAAGTGAAATGATTTTTCATTATCCCAATTGACGTAACGGGCCTCGCAATATTGCAATATTGCGAGGCCCGTTACGTCAACTAGTCCCCGTGTTCTTCGAATGGATCCCTTAGTTGTTGAGAGGGTTGCCCAAAAGCAGTATATAAGGCGTACCCAGTAAAACTTACAAGTAAACCAGATATAGAGATGGCGACTAGGGTTGCTGTTTCCATTCTTATATAATTTCAAGACCACAATGGATCTATGATAAGATCGTTTATTTACAACAGAATGGTATACAAAGTCAACAGATCTCAATGAATAAAAAATAGGATTTATGGCTGCACAAACTGTTGAGGGTAGTTCTAGATCTAGTCTAAGACGAACTGCTGTAGGGGATTTATTGAAACCATTGAATTCGGAATATGGTAAAGTAGCTCCTGGATGGGGAACTACTCCTTTGATGGGTGTCGCAATGGCCCTATTTGCGATATTCCTATCTATTATTTTGGAGATTTATAATTCTTCCGTTTTACTGGATGGAATTTCACTGAATTAGAGTTACAAGAACCACAAAATCCTAGCTTTTAAATAAAAAAAGGGAAGCATTTAGGTCCCGGATTTGAATTTTAGCTCATTTTTTTTTGGTAGTTCGACCGCGCAATTTTTTTGTTTCTGTATTTCCGGAATATGAGTGTGTGACTTGTTATAATTGATCCTATTGATAGTACAGAGAATGGGTCTGTCGTCTTGATAGAGACGGTTTTACCCCGTCGGATATTTATTCTAGTATCTGGAGCACGGAATACATGAAATAGATCACGAAGTATTCGAACTATGATTCATACTTAATATTCAGACCTCGCGGCCGGATTCCAAAATTAGAAAAAGTTCGAAATTGAAAGAAGAAAAATCTTTCAAATTCCCATTTCTGCTTTGATTTTGCTCAAAGAACAAACGTTTCTTTGTATTTTTAGTAAGTTTATCTATTCTCCTCGTTGAATAAATGATGATCCAATGGTTCTTACTCGGGGAATCTTTGGACTTAGTTT